CTTTTGTAGCAAAGCATTTATTAAAAAAAATAGAGAAGCTTAATACAAAGGCGGAAAAAGAAATCATAATAACTTGGTCCCGGGCATCCACCATTATACCCACAATGATTGGCCATACTATCGCCATCCATAACGGAAGGGAACACTTACCCGTTTATATAATAGATCTTATGGTAGGCCATAAATTGGGAGAATTTTCACCTACTATAAATTTTCGAGGACATGCGAAAAATGATAATAGATCTCGTCGTTAATTAAATGAATTAAAAAAAATGAATATAGATTTTTTTTGTAAGAGGTAAACCTTATGATAAAGAATAAAAAGAAGAAATTATATACGGAAGTATATGCTTTAGGGCAATATATATCTATGTCTGCCCACAAAGCACGGAGAGTAATTGATCAAATCCGGGGACGTTCCTACGAAGAAGCACTTATGATATTAGAACTTATGCCTTATCGAGGATGTTATCCCATTTTTAAATTGGTTTATTCTGCAGCAGCAAATGCTAGTCACAATAAGGGTTTCAAAGAAACCAATTTAGTCATTAGTAAAGCTGAAGTGAACCAAGGAAATACTGTGAAAAAATTAAAACCTCGTGCCCGAGGCAGAAGTTACCCAATAAAAAGATCCACTTGTCATATAACTATTGTATTGGAAGATATATCCTTCTATCAACAATACGAAGAATATTTAATGTATTTAAAAAAACCTGGATGCAGCAAAGAAAACAGAAATCTAACATGTTATGATACATATAGTAGTGGAGGCCTATGGGACAAAAAATAAATCCACTTGGTTTCAGACTTGGTACAACCCAAAGTCATCATTCTCTTTGGTTTGCCCAACCAAAAAAGTATTCTGAAGGTTTAGAAGAAGATAAAAAAATACGAGACTGTATTAAAAATTATGTCCAAAAAAATATAAGAATATCCTCTGGTATGGAGGGAATTGCACGTATCGAAATTCAAAAAAGAATCGATCTCATTCAGATCATAATCTATATGGGATTTCCTAAATTATTAATTGAAGATAAACCCCGAAGAGTCGAAGAATTACAGATGAATGTTCAAAAAGAACTTAATTGTGTCAATAGAAAACTCAATGTTGCTATTACCAGAATTTCCAATCCGTACGGGCATCCTAATATTCTTGCAGAATTTATAGCTGGCCAATTAACAAATCGCGTTTCTTTTCGAAAAGCAATGAAAAAAGCTATTGAATTAACCGAGCAGGCGAATACAAAAGGAATTCAAGTACAAATTGCAGGACGTATCGACGGAAAAGAAATTGCACGTGTTGAATGGATCAGAGAAGGCAGAGTTCCTTTACAAACCATTGAAGCTAAAATTGATTATTGTTCCTATACAGTTCGAACTATTTATGGGGTCTTAGGAATAAAAATTTGGATATTCGTAGACGAGGAATAAAAAAACTTTATTTGTCTTTACATTACATTTTATCCAACGATAAAAAACGAAAACTATGTAGTATAACACTATACAGTAATAAAAAAAATTGCAGTCTTCCTTTTTATGTTTAAGAAAAAAGCAATTCTATAAGGTTGAATCAAAATTTCCATCAAAACTCCTTTGATATAATTGCTATGCTTAGTGTGTGACTCGTTGGTTTAGGATTAGATTAAGATAAAAAAAAAAGAAAAAAGAACTTACCTATGACCTATAAGAGCAATGAATAACTATAAGCATTAATAAATAACCTAAGCAACTCATTGCTTCGCATTATCTGGATCCAAAAAAATCAGTCAAGATATGATAGGCTTATCGTATCATTGTAGCAACTGCATTAAATAAAAAAAAAGAATAAAGAAATATGATTATAAGTTATGAAAGGTAATTGAAAAGTATGCGGATAAATGGAAGGATGAAAGAAAGAGAGAAAAAATGGAATATTAATGATATATGATTCCAATTTAGAAAGTCTATGAGGTCACTGTAAGAAAAGCAATGTAATAAAGCATCAATACAGATTCATTAATAATAATTAGATAAATCTGTTCCGAAAACAAAAAATTAAGAGCCTTGAGCCAATAAAAACTGAGAAAATTGACTCAAAAATAAATTAACAAATGAAATTAAAAATTTCATGTAAGAGCTCCATTGTAGAATTCGTGCCTAATGATTAATCAAGAAGCGATGGGAACGACGGAACCCATGAATATAGAGGATTCTAGTGAAAAACAAATCTTAGTAATTCATTGGACAGGATGGCGGAATAAACCAGAAACTTTATTATCTATTCTGATTTTGATTCTGAGACCTCGTGGGATAAACATCAAACTGAAATAGATATTGAAAAAGTAAATATTCGCCGGCGAATAATTGGTTTTTTTTTTCAAATAAAAAAAGTAATAAAATACGAAAAAAAAAAAAATGAAAAAGATAAAAGAAAATAAGTTTTTGTTAGAATATTCTAACTCTAACAAAAACTACATTCGAGATGATGATATTACGTTATTTTTAAATAAATAGAAATAGAATTAATCATAGAATTAATCTTTTTTTCCATTTCGAAAAAGACATACACAAATTTAGAAGAGATCAGATGAAATTTCAAAAACTCCCATGATTAATAAGATTAATAAGATTAATAATTAACTACATCTATATCTTAATACAAACTTTTTGAGTCCTTTTATTCGCGAGGAGCTGGATGAGAAGAAACTCTCATGTTCAGTTCTGTAGTAGAGATGGAATTTCGAATTTAGAAAAAACCCATCAACTATAACCCAAAAAGAACCAGATTTCGTAAACAACATCGAGGAAGACTAAAAGGAATATCTTCTCGTGGGAATCGTATTTGTTTTGGCAGATATGCTCTTCAAACACTTGAACCCGCTTGGATCACATCTAGGCAAATAGAAGCAGGGCGACGAGCAATGACACGAAATATCCGACGTGGTGGAAAAATTTGGGTACGTATATTTCCAGACAAACCAGTTACAGTAAGACCCGCGGAAACGCGTATGGGTTCTGGGAAAGGATCCCCAGAGTATTGGGTAGCTGTGGTTAAACCAGGTAAAATCCTTTATGAAATGGGTGGTGTACCCGAAAATATAGCCAGAAAAGCTATTTCAATAGCGGCATCAAAAATGCCTATAAAAACCCAATTCATTATTTATGAATAGGAATTTAGAATGAAAAAGCTAAATACCATTTAAGGATAAAAAGATTATAAGTTTTCTTTTTTTGACAAACAATATTTTTTTACTTCGTCCTTTGCATTAAAAGAAGAGATACAAAAAAATGATATGATTCAACCACAAACCTATTTGAATGTAGCAGACAACAGCGGGGCTCGAGAATTGATGTGTATTCGAATAATAGGAGCTAGTAATCGCCGATATGCTCATATTGGTGACGTTATTGTTGCTGTAATCAAGGAAGCAATACCAAATAGTCCTCTAGAAAGATCAGAAGTGATCAGGGCTGTAATTGTACGTACTTGTAAAGAACTCAAACGTAACAATGGGACGATAATACGATATGATGACAATGCCGCAGTTGTCATTGATCAAGAAGGAAATCCAAAGGGAACTCGAGTTTTTGGGGCGATCCCACGGGAATTGAGACAATTAAACTTTACTAAAATAGTTTCATTAGCTCCTGAGGTATTATAAGACCTAACTATCGATAGTTAGTATAGAATAGGATTCAAAAGATGGTATTGAAATAAAATGAATTAATAGATTGTGTATCACGCATATACCCTTAATATTAAAATATTAATAATTAAATTCATATATTAATATATAATTTTAATATATAATTCGTCTATATCTATATATAAATAAAAGAAAAAGAACATGTTGATTATATCAAAATTATAGAACAATAAATAAGGAATTTTAACTGATCATGGGGAAAGACACTATTGCTGATATAATAACCTCTATACGAAATGCTGACATGAATAGAAAAGGGACGGTTCGTATAAGATCGACTAACATCACCGAAAGCATTGTTAAAATACTTTTACGAGAGGGTTTTATCGAAAACGTAAGGAAACATAGCGAAAACAACCAATATTTTTTGATTTTAACCCTAAGACATAGACGAAATAAGAAAGAATCCTCTAAAACTATTTTAAATTTAAAGAGAATAAGTCGACCGGGTCTACGAATCTATTCTAACTCTCAACGAATTCCACGAATTTTAGGCGGAATAGGAATTGTAATCCTTTCGACTTCTCAAGGTATAATGACAGACCGAGAGGCTCGACTAAAAAGAATCGGCGGAGAAATTTTGTGTTATATATGGTAATCCTTCTAATAGAAAAATTGGATATCCAGAACTTACCATTTTTAAAAAAAGGGGGGGTTGTGTAATACCGCCCCTGCTAAAAAAGTTTAGAATGTTTTACCTCGAATGAAATGAAAGAAAAAAAAAATGAATTAATGGAAGTTTTCTTTCTGAATCACTTCCGAACGGCATGGTTCGATTTTGTTTAGATACTAAAGATTTGTTTGATTTTAGGTCATGCTTCTGAAAGGAGTCGACATATTTTTTTATAGGTATACATATAGGAGAAAAAGGCCAAAATTTTAGTAAGTTCTTAGGTATATGTTAATCAGGGGACAGCCATTTTCTAGACTCCATACCAAGGATTCACACGAGTAAGTGGTTTTTTGAATTTCAACATTCCTTTTACGAAGATACAATTCAAGATTCAAAAATATAAAGAAAGCATTTTTTCGTCCAACAATAAGTATATTCAGAGAATTAAGGAATAACAACTATGAAAATAAGGGCTTCCGTTCGTAAAATTTGTGAAAAGTGTCGGCTAATCCGTAGAAGGGGGCGCATTATAGTAATTTGTTCCAACCCGAGGCATAAACAAAGACAAGGATAATCTTACTAAAGGAAATAAAGGAAGGGAAAAGGTACTTCCAAGGAGCTGGCAAAAAAAGGGTCTGTTTTGACATGAAATGGATATATCCATATATTTCTTGTGAAATGAAAAAATATGGCAAAACCTA